TTTCAATTAATCAAAAGATTTTGTGAACTTGTATAGTTCATATTCTTTGGCTCTACCTATTAATTAGAAAAGTAATAGCCCTTTTCACACTAAGAGTTATCCATACAGTGACGGCATTTCATTCGAAAAGTTGGCTAGGTAGCTAGCCCTATGAGCCCGTTCTTTCATGCTTAATGTAATGCTATTTCCTCCGCTTAATGGATAACTTTTTGCTACCAATGGAGAATTGCTTCTTATTTCAAATCGAAAATAATTGGATTTTGACCAACGGAAACCATCAATTTGATAGAATAATTAGGTTGATAGAATAATTAGGTATATAATATACCTTCATGTTACTATCCTATTCATCAGTACTGCTCGTTGATACTGGAAAAATTCTCTTATCTGTTCGAATTCATGATCTGAACGAGCCGCACATACACCCTAGCACATGTTCCTCGACGCTGAGGACATCCTTTAAGAGCGGGAGATTTCTTACCATTTTTTTTGGCTGTCTGATGTTTCTAAGAAGTTGTGTAATAGTTGGCATATTGTGTATATATCTATACAGAATCCAATTTCTTTCTTTCGATCTTAACCAGATGTTATTTTTCTCAATTTTCCTTTTTTGAATATGAAATACTCCATATTCAAAAAAGGAAAATTCGACTTTGAAATAGATTTACAAAAAATCACTCAGATCACTCAGTATTTTATTCATTTTCTTTTTTAAACTTTGCTACGCGATCAATAATACCATAATCTTGAGCTTCTTGAAACTTTGCTACGCGATCAATAATACCATAATCTTGAGCTTCTGTTGCCGACATAAAATAGTCATAGTCTCTTTCCATATCTTTATGTATAACATCTACAGGTTTACCTGTATTTTCTGCATAAATACCGGCAATTGTGTTACAAAGTTCAAGCGTCTCTTCTTCTTCTATTATTAAGGAATCTATATTTTTATTTGTGCTAGTAGCACTTCTAGGTTCGGTAATAGAAATCCTCGCGTGAGGCAATGCTACCCGTTTAGTAATTGTTCCTCCGGCCAGGATCAAAGATGCTACTGATGCAGTTGCTCCCATAGCTATTGTACACACATCAGGTAAAATAGTTTTTATAGTATCATAAATGGTTAGTGATTCGTGTACCCCTCCACCGGGAGAGTTCATATATATATAAATATCAGGATCAGTATCATTATAAAGATCAGTTTCCGAATTCAGCAGTAACAAGAGAACGATAAACCGATTGGTGAAAGGTGTCGTAATTTCTTTGCATAGAAAGAGCGTTCTTTCTTTGTAAAGCCGTTCGTAAATGTCAATCCAAATCGGTTTTTCGTTTAAACGAAACTTATAAGGTACTTTTGGTATACCCAAAGGCATATTATATTGAGCCTATTTTTGTAAATAACTAATAGATTCGATTTCTTTTCTTTCAGTTATTCTTTTATCCGTCTAGGGTCAATCAATAACAAAACACATTATTCCAATATATCAAATATCGATTCCAATGGCTTTTGCTACTAGAACCTTCCCAACCACGATTCTTGCTTTTCTTCCCATTCTTAAATAAAGAATTCGATATTCATTCCAAAAAAATAGTGGGTTCCATCGTTTCTATGGTTACCTCTCAAACGTTGAGGTCCTCTCTATACACCGGAGCTTCTTTTTTCAATTAATCAAAAGATTTTGTGAACTTGTATAGTTCATATTCTTTGGCTCTACCTATTAATTAGAAAGTAATAGCCCTTTTCACACTAAGAGTTATCCATACAGTGACGGCATTTCATTCGAAAAGTTGGCTAGGTAGCTAACCCTATGAGTCCGTTCTTTCAGTTTAATTTAATGCTATTTCCTCCGCTTAATGAATAACTTTTTGCTACCAATGGAGAATTACTTCTTATTTCAAATCGAAAATGATTGGATTTTCACCAATGGAAACCATCAATTTGTATAGAATAAATAGGTAATATACCTTTATATTACTATCCTATTCATCAGTACTGGTTGTTGATACTGGAAAAATTCTCTTATCTGTTCGAATTCATGATCTGAACGAGTCGCACATACACCCTAGCACATGTTCCTCGACGCTGAGGACATCCTTTAAGAGCGGGAGATTTCTTACCATTTTTTTTGGCTGTCTGATGTTTCTAAGAAGTTGTGTAATAGTTGGCATATTGTGTATATATCTATACAGAATCCAATTTCTTTGTTTCGATCGATCTTAACCTGATGTTTTTTTTCTCAATTTTCCTTTTTTGAATATGGAATATTCCATATTCAAAAAAGGAAAATTCGACTTTGAAATGGATTTACAAAAAATCACTCGAATCACTCTTTTATTTCAATTTCTTTTTTGGACTTTACTATGTGATCGATAATACCATAATCTTGAGCTTCTGTTGCCGACATAAAATAGTCTCTTTCCAGATCCTTCTGTATAACATCTACAGGTTTACCTGTGTTTTCTGCATAAATATCCGCAATTGTGTTACGAAGTTCAAGCATATCCTCTGCTTCCATCATTAAGGAATCTATATTTTTATTTGTGCCAGTCAGGACACTTCTAGGTTGGTGAATCAAAATCCTAGCGTTAGGGTATGCTACCCGTCTAGTAATTGTTCCTCCGGCCAGGATCAAAGATGCTCCTGATGCAGCTAATCCCATAGCTATTGTACACACATCAGGTAACATAACTTTTAAAATATCATAAATGGCTATTGATTGGTGTGCGTCTCCACCAAGAGAGTTTATATATATATATATATCAGTATCATTATAATCATCAGTTTCCTCATTCAGCAGTAACAAGAGAGCGATGAACCGATTGGCGAAAGGTGTCGTAATTTCTTTGCATAGAAAGAGTGTTCTTTCTATGTAAAGTCGTTCGTAAATGTCAATCCAAATCGGTTTTTTATCTAAAACATTAACATTACGATCTAAATCATCATCGTAATCACGAAAAGGTATTCTTGGTATTGGCATATATTTTTTATCCTATTTTTGCAAATAACTAATAGATTCGATTTTTTTCTTTCAGTTATTCTTTTATCCGTCTAGGGTCAATCAATAACAAAACAAATTATTCCAATATATCAAATATCGATTCCAATGGCTTTTGCTACTAGAACCTTCCCAACTACGATTCTTGCTTTTCTTCCCATTCTTAAACAATGAATTCTATATTGATTATATTATAAAGTTTACAAAAAGTTTACAAATTCGCAGAAGGTCACTGAGTTGGGTTTAACTAGGTATGACCAGGTTGGAATCTACTGGAAAATGAACCTATGTATGCACAACCGGGTACTTCGATCTTAATTACGTTAAAAAGGAATTCTTGAAGTGGTAGAAAAGGGTTTTGAAGATAAAAGTCATCTATTCAAATCCGAGAAAAAATCGAACAATATTTGCAATAAGAATCGGCAATAAACGAATAGCGCGATTAATAGGATACATATTACAAATATCATTAAAATCAAATACGCGAGAAATAAAAACACTTTGAAAAGTGTTATTTTCATATATATTCAGCCTATTTTTGCAAATAACTAATAGATTCGATTTCTTTTCTTTCAGTTATTCTTTTATCCGTCTAGGGTCAATCAATAACAAAACAAATTATTCCAATATATCAAATATCGATTCCAATGGCTTTTGCTACTAGAACCTTCCCAACTACGATTCTTGCTTTTCTTCCCATTCTTAAACAATGAATTCTATATTGATTATATTATAAAGTTTACAAATTCGCATAAGGTCACTGAGTTGGGTTTAACTAGGTATGACCAGGTTGGAATCTACTGGAAAATGAACCTATGTATGCACAACCGGGTACTTCGATCTTAATTACGTTAAAAAGGAATTCTTGAAGTGGTAGAAAAGGGTTTTGAATATGAAAGTCATGCGTTCAAATCCAAAAAAAGCCCTTTTTTACCAATTGAATAAAAAATTGAACAATTCTTGAAATAAGAATTGGCAATAAAAGAATACGGCGATTAATAGGATACATACTAAAAATATCGCTGAAATTACATACGACAGAAAGAAAAACAATTTGAAAATCGTAGTAATATCAACTAAGAACTGCTTGCGAAAAACCCAACGTTTAATCCCGCAAGCAGTTGCGTACTGAACCCCTTTCCAAAGGGTGGTCATTTTCATATATATTAAGCCTATTTTTGCAAATAACTAATAGATTCGATTTCTTTTCTTTCAGTTATTCTTTTATCCGTCTAGGGTCAATCAATAACAAAACAAATTATTCCAATATATCAAATATCGATTCCAATGGCTTTTGCTACTAGAACCTTCCCAACTACGATTCTTGCTTTTCTTCCCATTCTTAAACAATGAATTCTATATTGATTATATCAATATAGTTTAAAAATTCCCAATAGTCGGTTTTTCGTCTAAAACACGGTGATAAGGTATTCTTGGTATGCGTAAAGGTATAAAATTGAATTCCATTTTTGAAAATATTTTGATGCACTTGAACAAGGAAACAGAAATTAGCATATTCTCAAATAAAATTCTCAAATTAAGCAAGCAGATTTTCTTGAATCATACAGGAATTGGGATAAACTAAAAAAAAAGGAAAATTCGAGTTTCAAATACATAAAAAAAATATTCGAGGAAAGGCTATAATCAAATTCTTGATTAGATCTTCTTAATCAATTTTATTTCTTTAATGGGTTTCTTTTTATTTTATATCTTTTTATTTTCTAATAAATAAGAAAAATAAAATTCATTTTAATGAATTGAATGTGAATTCAAAATAAAAATATAGAGTAATCTTTTCTTATTTAAGTTCGAAACGTTTTGTAATCTTCAACCAATTATGTGCTTCAATATAATTGCTTGGAGTAAGCGCTATAGCTTGTTTCCAATACTCAGCAGCTTGATTGGACCAAGCCTCTGCAATTTCAGAATCGCTCTCTAGAATGGCCTTTTCTCCCCGGTCGGAATAGAAAATTCTTTCCCTTAGAACTGTACTTGAGAGTTTCCTACCTCATACGGCTCAGTAATCTATTCTTTCTTTTCTATCTATTCTGATTTCTTTTATCCTGATTTCTTCTATATTGGATAATTCAATTTCTCTTCATTTTTTTTTTTATTGTTAATTATAAAAAAAGAAAAAGTTAATTACAGTAAGTTTCAAACTCTGATTTCGTTAATAATCAATCAGTTTTTTCTTTTCTTCCCACCTTCAGAAGAATAAAGCATATATAGCTCATAAATATATTTTTATGATTTTCTGAGAGGTAACTATCTCGTTTTCATATAGAAAATTGCTATAGAATCTTTGAAAATGAATTTTCTCAATAAGAAAAAAGACTTACTATCTTTGGGATCTAAAACTACACCGCTGCTTAATATCTTAGTGGATCAACTCTATTACATAAGTGGATTCCTAACTTAATGTCCCCTATTATGGCATAAGTAAGCAGTTCTTAACTTTATCGACACAATAGCTCGCTAATTGATCTTTACGATGCTTCCTCTATTAATTTGATTTTTTATCCATAGAATAAAAAGTAGAGGCTTTTTTCTACCTATTTTGATTTTCGTGAAATCTGTTTATTTCCTACAGCTGATAAAAATCGTTGTTTTTGACGATTTCTATGTAGAAATCCTATTTTATCTAGTAGATACTAGCTAATTTCTTTTTTTTCTATAGTAGAGATAGTCGCACGTAATGACAGATCACAGCCATATTATTAAAAGCTTGCGGTAAAAAAGGATTTCGTTCTAGTGCTCGAAAATAATATTCCAAAGCTTTTGTATGCTCTCCATTGCTTGTATGTATAAGGCCTATGTTATAGAGTATATAACTTCGGTCATAAGGATCCATTTCTGGTCGCGTAGCTTCATAATAATTCTGTAAAGCTTCTGCATAATTTCCCTCGGATTGAGCCAACATTCGTTACGGTCGTTCAGTCTATTGAAAAGGTCTCCGTTCCAGAACCGTACATGATATTTTCATTTCATACGGCTCCTACCTTCTGTACATAATACTTAAGAAAAAATCTTTAGAATTAAAATCAAACTATTCTCATCTTATTATGAACTGAAAGAAGCTAGTATTTTTACTAGAAATCTCTAGTCAACCTTCTCATCAGAGGTTTTTTCTTAACACCAACTCTTCATATTACTACTATATATTTAGTAGTAGATGAAATGAATACATATTAGTAGTCGATGAAATGAAAGAGGTAACTCCAATAATTTCTTTGTTATTAACGCTTTCTGTTTCTGGGAATTAGTTACTTCAACGATCTTTTATGGTTTTATGGGTATCCAAAGTACGAACGAAATGGATGTTTGTTGTCCCAACCATTCTTTTTAGTCCCGATACTTAATAAGGAAAAGGGTTATTTCGAACAAAGTTTTTGTTTTGTTGATTTCTAAGTGTAGTGCTTTTTCCCTATACTTAATAGGGTATTTAGTAGAGTAGGATTTACCCGCAATACGAAGAAACCTATGGGTTTAATCTTTTGCTCAATGCTCAAATGGATGATTAAAGCATCTGAGATTGCATCAATCGAGGATACACGACAGAAGGCATTTATTGTTTTACCCTCACAAACTTTACCTTCACCAAGCGTAGGTTTCTTTTCATTATTAGGTTTTTTCTATCCCGCAATACGTTTTTCTTGTAAGACTTAATTTCTTGTAAGACTTAACTACAGGCTAAAAAAACAAGAAAAAAGAATCAAATCACACCATCTCTGTAATAGGTAAATGCCTTTTTTTCTCCTGAAGTTGTTGGAATTATTCCCAACAATATATTGGCTAAAATTGAAAAGGTCTTATCTATAAAATTCCCATTTATACGCGATCTAGGCATAATTACTAATCCGTTATATAATTCTTTTCATTACCCCTCGAGAAAATGATCTTAACAACAAAGTTAATATAAAGTCAAAAATTACGTAAAAAAAAAAAAAGACTAGGTTTTGTTTCATTTAAGTTCAATAAAATAAAAAAAGATTTTATTTGACTATGTTATGTAGATAATTCAAGAAGTTTTTTTGGTTAGAATTCAAACAAAGGAAAAATCTTTTCATCATAAAATAAATCTTCCAAATATTAATTATATGTTTTATTTGCATAATATGTGGCATAATAAATATGCCACATCATAAATCTAACAATTTGAAATAAAAAATTCATGGGACGATTATCTATTTAAAAATAGATCCGCGGAGTATTTTCTTTAAAAGAAAATAGAAAACTGGAAAGGTATTATTTATTCTTATGAAACCTATTAGTAATAAGAAAACTCCCCATTCACTCAGTTTTTCATCAAAAAATATAGAAAATATATATATATAATATATAGAGATTATAATATTAGGAGAGATGGCCGAGTGGTTGAAGGCGTAGCATTGGAACTGCTATGTAGGCTTTTGTTTACCGAGGGTTCGAATCCCTCTCTTTCCATTTTTTAAATTCTTCACTGTTCTTTATTAAAACAATATAATTAATATAATTATTGATAGTACCATTGCAGCAATAAAAAAACTTTTTCCTTTTTTCCTGTATCGATAAAATTGTTGAACAAAGTGATTAAGAATTTATAAAGGAAGGTTTTTTTTAATGAGAAAGATTAACCTTGCCTTTTTTTATGTTTCAGATTGGGACAAATCACCGTAAGTTGTTTACGTCTACGAACTAATCGACATCTTTTACAAATTTTACGAACTGATGCTCCAATTTTCATATTTCTTATGTATTATCTTTTTTCTTTGTTTCATTTATTGGGAAAAAATAAGACTCATCTATTTTTCTTGACTCTATCTCTCAGCAATACACATATATGATTATGACGCATATTAGCAGAGAGATAAGACAGAACGACTATGATCTAAACGTACGTGGAACATGCTCTCGTTGAATTTGTTTACTGCTGTTCCTAGAAAAACAAAATACTTTCTACCATTTTTCTTCTTTTTTTCTTCTTTTTCATCGGTTTATTTAAATGAAAACTTTTTTTGATTCATTTTTTTTTGATTTCCCCTTTTTCCTGGATTCTTGATTTCATTTCGATTTTTCTTCTTCTATCCCATAGGGATAGAATCAATAGAGAACCTTTTCTTCTTTATTTTATGAATCTATATTATTACATTCCAATTTCTTCTCGATACCTCCAATGTAGGGCTGGTGCTCAAAATTCATCACGACTCATAGAGCCGTAATCCCCTTGGAGATCCTTAACTTAACTGAAAATAAGGGGAATAATAGAAAAGAACTATCTTTTCTGTATACGTTCCCGCCTTTCATCCCTAAACCCCCCAGGTGTTGCATAAAAAGAGCTTTATTTTATTACTTTAATGATATAATACAACTTTTTATTTTTAGATTTATTCGCCTTGTATTGTAGCAGTACTAGATTTCCAACTAATACAGGGGTCCTGTTACGATATATCTCATTAGAGAGATGACATACTAAAAATTCACGAGTCAGATACACGCGTGCGCAGAATGTTTGTTCGCTAAATTGGTGCATGACCTTGGCTAGTATCAATGTCATAAATGACCTCCTTCAAGAATTTAAATGTTCAATTAAGATCCAAGTTATATTAGGATAGGTTTTGATTCAGATATCATTTTCTGAATTTCATTAACGATAATAGATAGTAAAAGGGAAAGCAACACCCCTTTTTTGTGATTTACTTATACTTATGAATAAAATCTGAAGGATTCACTTCCATTTCACCTTAAAATCAAAAGAGTTTTACCAATTTCCAACAATTTCACTTTCTCTCTTTTATTTTTTTTTATTGTTTGAATTGGATTTTTTTTGATCTCGATGTTAAGAATATACTGACAAAGTTTCTTTCAATTAATTAAAATAAAATTAAGTTAATTCTCACTAACCCTGGATTCTTTCCCTTATTTGATAGAGCAAATAAAAAAATCAAACGTCGAGCTTCATCATGTACTGTTTACGGGTTTTTGAACAGAACAAAAATTATATAATTGATTCCATATTCCATATGGAATCATGAATAGTTGTTGGTTTAACCCCGATCATAGTTGCATATAAAAAGCTTTATTATATCACTTCAATGATATAATAAAACCTTTTTTTTATGCGTCTAAGACCATCGTTGTATTGCAATCTTACGAGATCCCCCACCAATACAGGGGTACTGTTACGAAACAGTTCATAAGATAGATAGCATTCTACGATTTTATCAATCCCGCACAAGCGGGCCCGGAATGTACGTTCGTCCACCTGCTCGACTATGTAAGCCAAGAAGTATCGCATAAACGACCTCCCATTCAAGCATTCAAATATTCATTTAAGATCCAAGTGATATAGGATAGGTTTTGATTCAGATATCATTTTCTGAATTTCATTAACGATAATAGATAGTAAAAGGGAAAGCAACACCCCTTTTTTGTGATTTACTTATACTTATGAATAAAATCTGAAGGATTCACTGTTACATAGGTTTTGATTCAGATATCATTTTCTGAATTTCATTAACATAGATAGGTAATTCATGAAAATATTCGCTTACGTGTCAAAAGATAAAATAAAAATAGAAAATTTGAATATTTCTATTATTCAATATAAATATCATATTATTTATAATCGAATCATATCTTATTAAGATAAAACCTTATCTAATCATACCTTATTAATCCTTTTCTCCTACTTAAATGGTATATCTTTTTTGATTTTTATATTTCGAAATTTTGTTCTTTCCTTGCTTTCATTAACCCAAACTTCTTTCTTTAAAAAATTCTGCCCTTGTTAATATATCATGAACAGTCTCTGTAGGTTGAGCACCTTTTTTAAGGAAAAAAAGAATAGCAGAAAAATTTAAATAAGTTTTTTTATTTATTGGATCATAAAAACCTACTTTTCCAAGATCTTTTCCTTCTCTTCGGGACTGAGCATCAGTTGCAACGATTCGATAGATGGCTCATTGGGATAGATATAGATAAAAAAAGCCTCCCTAGAAACGTATGTGAAATTTTCACCTCATACGGCTCAAGAAAAATGATTTAAATTTATCTATAGAATGGAAAATGGGTTCAAAAAATCATGAATTAGACTATGATTCAAATAGAGTTCCTTTTTCCTTTTCGTTATAGAAAAAAATATCATTTTGACTCATGACTCAAGTTAAATAATTTTGAGAAAGTTCAAAGGAAAATCTTTATGAAGAAATTTCTTGAGCTGTCTATAAACTCTTTTGTTTGTTTTATCTCTAAGAAAGATATTTAGATTAAAATGATCCAATTACATTGTTGAGATAATTTCAACGAAGTATTTTCTTGTTCCGGAATCCTTTATATTTTCTTTTTGGAATCTTTAGGTTTATACATTACTTTGGAGATCTTTATTCCTTGTCAAAGGGAAAGCAACACCCCTTTTTTGTGATTTCCTTATACTTATGAATAAAATCTGAAGGATTCACTTCCATTCCACCTTAAAATCAAAAGAGTTTTACCAATTTCCAACAATTTCACTTTCTCTCTTTTATTTTTTTTTATTGTTTGAATTGGATTTTTTTTGATCTCGATGTTAAGAATATACTGACAAAGTTTCTTTCAATTAATTAAAATAAAATTAAGTTAATTCTCACTAACCCTGGATTCTTTCCCTTATTTGATAGAACAAATAAAAAAATCAAACGTCGAGCTTCATCATGTACTGTTTACGGGTTTTTGAACAGAACAAATTATGTCGAACCAAAAGCATTTTCATTACTCTAGAAAGAAAATGGTAGATGTAAAAATCCACAGAAAATTATGTCCTTCAAGTCGCACGTTGCTTTTTCCCACATCGTCTCAAACGAAGTTTTATCATAAGAGTCTTTTTTATTTTCGAAAATTATATAATTGATTCCATATTCCATATGGAATCATGAATAGTTGTTGGTTTAACCCCGATCATAGTTGCATATAAAAAGCTTTATTATATCACTTCAATGATATAATAAAACCTTTTTTTTATGCGTCTAAGACCATCGTTGTATTGCAATCTTATGAGATCCCCCACCAATACAGGGGTACTGTTACGAAACAGTTCATAAGATAGATAGCATTCTACGATTTTATCAATCCCGCACAAGCGGGCCCGGAATGTACGTTCGTCCATTTGTTGCACTACATATAGTAGTACCTCCATTCTTTTATTTAATTATTGGTAAAAATAAGACTCATTAACCCAATTTGCCTAATCTTGGTTAGGCGTTGTGTCTTTAGAGCTATTCCTTTGATCTGTTGATTTATAGGAATCGCTTCTTATTGTATTTGTGGTTTCTGTCGATTCAGTAGAGCTAGGATTCTCCATCGCTTGATGGTCGTTTTTAACCCTTTTTAATCGACTCTTTTTTGATTGAGGAGGAAATCTATAAAAAATCTTTCCTCTTTCTGGGTCAAATTCACTTATCAGGATCTTAACTCTATCCCCCAGTAATACACGTATACGGTTACGACGTATCTTACCAGAGAGATAACCCAGAACGATTCTATTACTAGGATCCAAGCGCACGTGGAACATTATATCTTTGATTGGGTCCACAATTGTTCCTTCATAAATAAATCGTTCATTGTTTTCTTTTCCAGGACTACTATTTTTTTTTTTCTTTTTCATAGTACACCTCCTTTAGTGTTAAATAATATTTGCGAAATTTTCGAAATCACATGAAATTTGTATACTGAATGATTCAAAATATCATTTTTTTTAGTAATGACATTACTGAGAGTTTTCTTTTTTATTTTTATGAGAATTACCATATATAACATAAAATTTCTCCTCCAATTCTTTGAAGTCGAGCTTCTCGATCTGTTATTATACCTCGAGAAGTAGACAGAATTACAATTCCTATTCCACCTAGAAGCTTAGGAATTCGTTGATATTTCGAGTAAATTCGAAAACTGGGTCGGCTTATACGTTTTAAACTAGTTCTATATATTCCTTTTTTTCTATAAAAAGGTAGACTTAAAATCAAGAAATTTTTGTTATTTTTTTTTTGTTTCCGAACATTTTCAATAAAACCTTCTCTTAAAAGTATCTTAACAATGCTTTCAGTAATGTTTGTAGACGGTACTGGAACAGTTTCTTTGTTAGCCATGTCAGCATTTCTTATCAAAGTAATAAGATTGGAAATAGTGTCCTTACTCATAACAAATTCGAATTATGGATTCTCACAAATTTTTTTGTAATCAACATGTTTTCCTTTTTTTATTGATTTTTTCAAATATATACCCTAAAAAAATCCCCAATTTCATCTATTTAAGATATCCAATATATAATAGTCTCATTTACTAGTTAATAGTCTCAATTACTAGTTTTTATAATACATCAGGAGCTAATGAGAGAATTTTAGTAAAACGAAATTTTCTCAATTCTTCAGTGATTGCACCAAAAATCCTAGATCCTTTTGGATTTCCTTTTTGATCAATGACAACTGCTGCATTGTCATCGTATTTTATTATCATACCATCTTCACATTTGAATTCCTTACATGTCCGTACAATTACAGCTCGAATTACTTCAGATTTTTCTAGAGACATATTGGGAACTGCTTCTTTGATTACAGCAACAATAACATTACCAATTTGAGCATATCGTTGATTACTAGCTCCTATGATTCGAATACACATCAATTTGCGAGCACCGCTGTTATCTGCTACATTCAACATAGTTTGAGGTTGAATCATATCTTTCTTTTTTTTTTTTTAATTTCTAAATTTCAGTACAAAAATAAAATAAAAAATATTTTCTATCCAGAAAAAAATAAACCTACACTTGCTTTTTAATCTTTAATACTTTATCCTTCTTCCTCTACATTTCTATTCTGAAATAAGAAATTGAGTTTGTATAGGCATTTTGTGAGCAGCTATTGAGATAGCTCTTCTAGCAATAGTTTCTGATACTCCACTCATTTCATAAAGTATTCGACCTGGTTTAATAACGCATACCCAATATTTTGGATCTCCTTTACCTGAACCCATGCGTGTTTCCGTAGTCCTTATTGTAACAGGTTTGTCGGGAAACATACGTACCCATATTTTTGCACCACGACGCACATATCGTGTTATTGCCCTTCGTCCTGCTTCTATTTGTCTAGCTGTAATCCAGGCAGGTTCAAGTGCTTGAAGAGCATATCTGCCAAAAGAAATCGAATTGCCTCGACGAGATATTCCCTTCATTCTTCCTCTATGTTGTTTACGAAATCTCGTTTTTTTGGGGTTATAGTCGATGGTTCTTTTTTGAATCTCATCTCTATTGCAAAACAGGACATGAGAATTTCTTCTCATCCGGCTCCTCGCGAATAAAAAAAAATAAAAAGCTATTTCGCGGGCGAATATTGACTGTTTTCTTTTTCATTTTTTTCTTTCATTCGTAGGTTCGATTCATCACTTTCAGAATAAATAATTAAATGTTTTCTTAGTTTGTTCCGCCATCCCACCTAATGAATTTTTAGAATTTTTTTAATATAATTCTATATAGTCAAAGGTTCTGTCGTTCCCATAGCTTCTCTATTCATGATTAGGCCCAAACTCTGCAATGGAGCTTCCAACAAAATTTGTTTTTGAGTCAATTTCCTTAGTTTTATTAACTCAGGACTCTTTATTTTTTTTTTTATTTTATTAATATTCCTCTTTTTTCAGTATTTTTGAATTGAATATTTGATTAAGATTCAAATTTTGATTATGGATGCTTTGTTACACTGCTTTTTCTTTTATCACGTGATTTATAGACCATACATATTGGGATGATATAACATTGATATCTTGTTCTTTCTTTCTATCACCTTTCCTTTTATAAAAATCCCTTTATTTTTACTTAAATAAATAATCGGATTTTTTCTCTATGAATTAGAGAAAAAAGAAGAGATTTCAGTTGCTATAAATATATAATTTATTCATATTTAAATCATTATAGTGACTTTTTCTTGGGATCTTGATAATACGAAGCAATAGGTTGGTTTTTTTTTGATTAAAAAAAAATAAGTTTTTAGTAAGAATAAGTTTTTAGTAAGGATTAGTTGACTTTTTCAATTCTTATTTTTAAATTTTAAAGAAAAAACTAACGAATCACACACTAAGCATAGCAATTATACTAAGAGAGTCAATCATATCTTTATTTAACCCTAACTAATTCGATTTGAATTCTTTGTTTTTTTTTCTTTAATGGATATGGAAAGACAAAGTCAATTTTTTCTACTTTATTAATTCTACTTTCTAAATATCCAAATTTTTAAGCCTAAAACTCCGTAGACAGCTTGGATTGTATGAGAATAATAATCCATTTTGGTACAAATTATTTGTAGGGGTAGTTTACCGTTTCTTTTACTTTCTTTACGCGCGATATCTTTTCCGTCGATACGGCCTGCGAGTTGTATTTTGATTCCTTTTATACCTGTAGATTTAGTTATATCAATAGCTTTTTTCATTGTCTTTCTAAACGGAACTCTATGTTTTAATTGTAAGGCTATAAATTCTGCAATAAGATTAGGGTGGCTATAAAGTGGTTCTTCAGCGTATTCGACGAGTTGAATACGAAGTCTTCTGGGATATTTTGTGGGGTATATAGAATAGAAGAATTCTTGTTTTTCTATATTTTCCTTGAAATCTTTCAGTGTTTCCCCTTTCAATAAGAATTTTGGTACCAATCCGCTATAGATTATGATTCGTACAAATGTTTTTTTTGCTCTAACTCCTTGTTTTTCAATTTGTATACGTATAATTCCTTCAAAGCCTAAGGGGGGTAGGCCTGAGGGAGGTAGGCCTAAGGGAGGTCGACTTAATTTACTTTTTTTTAAATAATGTTTTTTCTTCTTTTTATTCTTTTTCTTTTTTTGTTTTAATTGTTTTTGTTTTAATTGTTTTAATTTTAATTGTCTTAAATAATATTCTTGTAGTTCTTCTTGTGTTAATTGTTTTAAATAACATTCTTGTAGTTCTGTTTGTGAATATTCTTTTTTAGCAATTTTTAGAAATTCTTTGATTTTTTTTTGTATATAATTCTTGAAAAAATTTCGTATTTTTCGATCTTCTTGTATACTCGTAGAATATTTTTTTGGTTCTTCAAACCAAACAGAATGATGACTGTGGGTTGTACCAAGTCTTAAACAAAGTGGATTTGTTTTTTGTCCCATAATTTTCTATTTTATTTGATTTTTTTCATCCATATCTTTTTAATTTAATATCTAAATTTTAGATTAATCTAATAAAGATTTCGATTTTTCCTTTAGTACAATTGTTATAAGACACGTGATTCTTTTTATTGGATAACTGTGTCCTTGAGCACAGAGTCTTGTCTTTTTTCTAATAGTACTCCTATGGACTTCGGCTTTACTAATGAATAATTCAGCATTGTTTAAACCCATATTATGATTAGCATTTCTTGCTGCAGAATACACTAATTTGAAAATGAGAGAAGATGCTTGATAAGGCATGAATTTGAGTATGGTAAGTGTTTCTTCATAAGAACGTCCGCGAATCTGATCAATTATTCTTCGCGCTTTGGAAGCAGAAATACCAATATGTTGAGTTAAAACTTGGACTCCTTTACTTGAACTTGAGTTCTTTTTCATAGGGTTATTCTCTAGTTTTTTAAGATTTTTCATAAGATTCTTTCTCCTTAATCTTTGTTTGATCCCTATTTTTTTTTATTCTTCATTACAGATTTATTATCGTTATCGTTTCTTTCATCTATCGGGTCCTCCCGGGTAGGCGCGAATTCTCCCAATTTGTGACCTTTCATAGAATCTGTTATATAAATAGGTATATGTTCCTTTCCATTATGAATACCGATTGTATGGCCAACCATTGAGGGTATAATAGTTGATGCCCGAGACCAAGTGACTATTAGTTCTCTCTCCTCCCCCTTTTTGATTTTTTCAAATGTTTCCGATAAATGCTTAGCTACAAATCTTTTCTTTACTACAATTCTTTCTTTGACAATTCTTTCTTTGACAATCCTTTTTTTGACAATCCTTTTTTTGACAATCCTTTTTTTTTCACCTATCACAGCTGATTACTCCTTTTTTTGCATGGAAAAGATTCATTGTCATTCTATGTCCAATAGAATGATCTAAGTATCGAGGTCAGAATCAATACAATAATTCGGAATGGAAAAAAGACAAAATACTTTCTTTAGCTAGATAAGGGGCGGATGTAGCCAAGTGGATCAAGGCAGTGGATTGTGGATCCACCATGCGCGGGTTCAATTCCCGTCGTTCGCCCATCCCATTATTTCGAATTCCAAAAATTCGATTTGGAATATTCCTATTTACGGCGACGAAGAATCAAGCTATCACTATATTTTCTCCTTTTCCTACTTCTTCTTCCAAGCGCAGGATAACCCCAAGGAGTTGCGGGTTTTTTTCTACCAATTGGGGCTTTTCCTTCACCGCCCCCGTGTGGATGGTCCACAGGGTTCATAACTACTCCTCTTACCACAGGACGCTTACCTAGCCAACACTTCGATCCAGCTCTACCCAAACTCTTGAGCTTCGCCCCAACATTACCCACTTGTCCGATTGTTGCTAAGCAGTTTTGGGATATCAAACGAACCTCCCCAGATGGTAATCTTAATGTGGCTGATTTACCCTCTTTTGCAATCAGTCTCGCTACAGCACCTGCTGCTCTAGCTAATTGTCCGCCTTTTCCATGTGTGAATTCTATGTTATGTATGGCCGTGCCTAAAGGCATATCGGTTGAAGTAGATTCTTCTTTTTTATCAAAAAAACCCCTTCCCAAACTGTACAAGCTTCTTACAAAGCATACGGCTTTCTAGATGTATATGATGATATAGAAAAAAATAGATCTTTTCATCGTATAATGAAGTATCACATGAGTGGATATAGAGGAATCCGAATCTGATGAATCATTCATGTTATCATCTTCTACACCCTAGGTCTCTCCGTTCCGTCATCTGGCTTATGTTTCTCATGTAGCATTCAGACCGAATGACTCTATCAAATTACGTCGATACTTCCACATATTACGGGTAACGTAGGAGACATCTCTTCGGTGGATCTTCATTACCACTGCTTAGCTTTCAATTCGCCTCTGACCATCAAATGAAATGTGAATAACCCTCCTCTCTTTGAAAGAAGGTGCGCTTCCAGTTCTGTGCGTGCTTCAAACAGTTTTCTCCATATTACCATATCTCGAGAGTCAATAATTTTCTATGAGAAACTACTGAACTCAATCACTTGCTGCCGTTACTCAACAGTTTTCTGTTGAGGTCTATTCCATAGAGGTACTCCAATTGGATCAGTGATCGATTTATAGGTTTTGTCGTAAACCTAATTGGTTACTTCCAATTACGTAAATCAATAGTTCAAACCGCACTCAAAGGTAGGGCATTTCCCATTGATATAAAAGCTTCTGTACCAGAAGCAATGGTATCTCCAATTCTAGCTCCTCTGGGATGTAAAATATATCTCTTCTCACCATCCCCGTAGTGTATAAGACAAATGTATGCATTTCGATTAGGGTCGTATTCTATGGTTACGATTCTACCAGATATGCTTTTTTGATTCCGTCGAAAATCGATTCGACGGTATAAGCGCTTATGACCCCCCCCTCTATGCCTTACGGTAATGATTCCTCTGGCATTACGACCTTTACTACAATGATGTCGTCCATAGATCAATTTATTTCGTGGATTGGATTTCATTTGACTGTCTACGGCTCCTTTGCGTGTGCTCGTACTTGAGATTTTGTATAAATGGATCGCCATGTTATTAAGTATTTTTCTTGAAGTTCTTTTCTCTAGAAGAGGTGGAATAGAATAACCCGGTGCAAGCGGAATGATCATACGCCTCTAATGCATTGTATGTCCCATAATAAGTGCCCCTCTTTCGGGGTAGAAGATGACTATTCATAGCTATTACCTTAACAAGAAGAGTTCGACCCAATCCTTGATTTCTGTCTTTGTTGATCCTGATTCGACATTAGAAGTATACAAGGTCTTCAAGTTCAATTTGTCATTGTTGAACAAATGCTTATCTACTTCTCCTTCCTCTCGGTATCTTTCTGAGAATTTCTTCTTTATATTTGACGAGAGTCAAAATAGTCAAATTCTTGATCCTCTCAAAAATCCATTATTGTCTAAGAAATATCGACATTCCCATTTTCCAGATTGTTCAAAATCTTCTATGTGGATCTAAGAATCTCATATCAATAGAAACCATCTTCTCATCCGTAGGACTCCAAGTACCCGAATCAATCAAAGATTCGATTCGATCGAAACTCTCCATTGGTAAATGAAATGCACAATGTTGACAAATATATTTGTTTTTTTGCGCATATTTTTTGTAAATGGATGTCTCACAATTTTCACAATAAGTCTGTAAATGAGCGTATGGCCCAAATACATCGTCTTGATTTTGATATTTAATGAAAGATTGATTCTTCCCGAAGACTTTTTCCTGTAACTACTGCATATTTGATTCCATCCATAAATCCATTTTCTTACCTATGAGTTTCAGTATCGATCAGAATCCTAGTTCTTACTCTTCCTATGTTATGGTATGAATATACTATACCAATTAATTCGTTATGTATGGATGAGGAGATCCCATTGATAGAGAGCCAATTCCGATAGACTTTTTGAACGTTCCCATTAGCGTGCATCCAGTAGGAATTGAACCTACGAATTTGCCAATTATGAGTTGGGCGCTTTAACCATTCAGCCATGGATGCTTAACATAATAGGTATATTAAGATTATTGATCATAATCTCAACATTGGATCAAGAACGGGGTCAGAGAGAGCTAATTCGTCTAAAGCCATCGAACCGGCCCAACCAGCAACTAGAGTTGCTTTCATTATATAAAAAGAATAAAAAGAAAGCAATCGACCGCGATCATTCAATACGACAGTATGAACACGATACCAAGGTAAACCCATGGAAATATCCCTTTATCAAAGAGAAATAGAAACTATGTCACTTTATTTTATCAAAATTCAGAAGACTCTATAATGGGTACCTAAACTTTTGATACTGTGTACCTAAACTTTTTTTCAGTAGATTCTGTGGGTTCATTTTGATTTCATCTCATTGAAAATCAAAATAAGGGAACAACTCTGTTCGTAAGAACAAAGAGAAGCAGATCTATTCTATACCCGATAAGTACCAATACGCAACGGGAAGATTGCATTATTGGAGAATAAATGGATACTTTTTGATCATTCGAATGATCAATCAATCCCTTCGTTACAGTTTTTTTGAATCGACAAGAAATCATGGATTTTCACCTTTCCTTATTGAAGTGAATAAAGGATATGCATTTTTTGGTTCCATTTTTGGAATATTAGGAATACCAAAAGTATCTTTTCAACGTCCTAGAACCGAACCGAAAAGCTTGGCTTGACATATAGTGCGACTTGTCAAATATATTGGGTCATATGGGATTTACCCCTTCTCTTCCCCGATCGAGATATCTTCTGTTTCGCCGAAGAGATATTGTATTGAGTAAACCATCATTCATTCGGAGCACGAAGTAAAATTTCAATATGAACTTTTTTTTCGAAAATAGCTAATTCGTTAAGTTAATAGGACAAGGAAAATCCATTAATAGGAGAGAAAATCCATTAATAAAATCAATTCAAAAAAAGGATTTTCACAAGTTCTACAAAGAACTTTACTTTATTATTATCTTATTTTTCACTCAATAACATATGAAAAAAACTCGCATAAGAAATTGTAGAAACGATCTCCACGGTGTCGTCAAAAATTTGTTAACAGATGTCGTATTTTTTTTAACTGGTGTCGTATTTGTTGTAGTAGCGATTCGTGTCCATAATCGAAATACCCATATAGGAGAAAGACAAAATATCTATTTGACGGAGTTTCTTCCTATTAATAATGAGGATCTTACATATCAAAAATTCCTCAATGGTCAAAAAAAACCTTTTTTTTGACTATTTATGCAAGGGTATCTTACATAAAGATACCTCAGGATCAGGAAAGTGGTGACACATTGTATAAATCTTTCATGTATAAAATAGATAAATTCT